CGAGGATTTGGTTCATCCCACACGTACACGCCATGGGCATCCTGCTTTTCTATGTTATATCGACTTGTATGTAACTATTAGGAGTGAAAATATTATACATAATGTGACTATTCCACCCAAAAGTTTGATTTTAGTTCAAAATGATCAATACGTCGAATCAGAACAAGTGATTGCTGAGATTCGCGCGGGAACATACACTTTAAATTTTAAAGAGAGGGTTCGAAAACATATTTATTCTGACTCAGAGGGGGAAATGCACTGGAGTACTGATGTATATCATGCGCCGGAATTTACATATAGTAATGTACATCTTTTACCAAAAACAAGTCATTTGTGGATATTATCAGGAGGCTCGTGCAGATCCAGTGCAGTCCCTTTTTCACTCCACAAGGATCAAGATCAAACGAACGTTCATTCTCTTTCTGCTGAAGGAAGATATATTTCTAGCCTTTCAGTAAATAATGATCAAGTGAAACACAAAAGTTTGAACCTTTCTGGTAAAAAAGAAAGTAGTATTCCTGATTATTCAGAATTTAATCGAATCATATATACGGGTCATCTCATATTTCCTGCTATTCTCCATGATAATTCTGATTTTTTTTTATTGACAAAGAGGCGAAGAAATAGATTCATCATTCCATTCCAATCGATTCAAGAACGAGAGAAAGACCTAATGCCCAGTCCCGGTATTTCGATTGAAATACCCATAAATGGTATTTTTCGTCGAAATAGTATTCTTGCTTATTTCGATGATCCTCAATACAGAAGAAAGAGTTCGGGAATTACTAAATATGGAACTGTAGGGTTGCATTCAATCCTCAAAAAAGAGGGTTTAATTGAGTATCGAGGAGTTAAAGAATTTAAGCCAAAATACCAAATGAAAGTAGATCGGTTTTTTTTCATTCCCGAGGAAGTGCATATTTTCCCCGAGTCTTCTGCCATAATGGTACGGAACAATAGTATCATTGGGATAGATACACGAATTACTTTAAATACAAGAAGTCGGGTAGGTGGACTGGTTCGCATGGAGAGAAAAAAAAAAAGGATTGAACTAAAAATATTTTCTGGAGATATCCACTTTCCTGGCGAGATGGATAAGATATTCCGACACAGTGGCATCTTGATACCACCGGGAACGGTAAAAAAAAATTCTAAGGAATCCAAAAAATTGAAAAATTGGATTTATGCCCAATGGATCACACCCACCAAGAAAAAGTATTTTGTTTTGGTTCGACCCGTAATCATATATGAAATAGCGGACGGTATAAATTTAGCAACACTTTTCCCCCCAGATCCATTGCGGGAAAGGGATAATCTAGAATTTAGAGTTGTAAATTATATACTTTATGGAAATGGTAAACCAATTCGGGGAATTTCTGGCACAAGTATTCAATTAGTTCGGACTTGTTTAATGTTGAACTGGGACCAAGACAAAAAAAATTCTTTTATCGAAGAGGCTCACGCTTCTTTTGTTGAAGTAAGTGCAAAGGGTCTGATTCAAGATTTCCTAAGAATCAACTTAGTGAAATCCGATACTTCGTATATCCGAAAAAGGAATGATCCATTAGGTTCGGGATTGATCTTTGATAATAGTTCGGATCGTACCAATATCAATCCATTTTATTCTATTTATTCCAAGGGAAGGATTCAACAATCATTTAGCCAAAATCAAGGAACTTTTCGTACGTTGTTGAATCGAAGTAAAGAATCCCAATCTTTGATAATTTTGTCATCATACAATTGTTTTCAAATGAGTCCATTCAACGATGTAAAATATTACAATGAAATAAAAGAATCGATTAAAAGAGATCCTCTAATTCCAATTAGAAATTCGTTAGGCCCTTTAGGAACAGCCTCTCAAATTGAGCATTTTTATTCATTTTACCATTTGCTAACCCATAATCTGATTTCGTTAACTAAATATTTGCAACTCGACAATTTAAAACAGACTTTTCAAGTATTTAAATATTCTTTTATGGATGAAAACGGAAGAATTTATAATTCCGATACTAACATACTTTTGAATCCATTCAATTTGAATTGGCATTTTCTCCATCATAATTATAATCATAATTATTGGGGGGAACCATCCACAATAATTAGCCTCGGGCAGTTTATTTGTGAAAATATATGTATAGCCAAAAAAGGATCACACCTAAAATCGGGTCAAGTTATAATTGTTCAAATGGACTCTGTAGTAATAAGATCGGCGAAGCCCTATTTAGCCACTCCAGGAGCAACTGTTCATGGACATTATGGAGAAATCCTTTCCGAAGGAGATACATTAGTTACATTTATATATGAAAAATCTAGATCTGGTGATATCACGCAGGGTCTTCCAAAAGTGGAACAAGTCTTAGAGGTGCGTTCGATTGATTCAATATCGATGAACCTAGAAAAGAGAGTTGAGAGTTGGAACGAGTGTATAACAAGAATTCTTGGAATTCCTTGGGGATTTTTGATTGGTGCTGAGCTAACTATAGTGCAAAGTCGTATCTCT